CTCACTTATTAATTTAATGATAGGTCCGCCATTTATTTTATTTAATTGAAAAATAAAATAAAGAGGGAGAGTGAATTCCGGGATTCAGAACTAAGATCGGAAATCCGGGGGTATCCAAGGGTTCCTAAGGAGCACTCTTTTTTTGTTACTAAAATTGAAGAAGAGATTATACGAAAGACTATCATATCAAGATATCTTAAAATGCCCTTATTGAACAAAGTATTATCTCGCAATACCGTCTGGTATTAAATTAGGTCGGATGGAAATCTATTTAGGAGCTGTGGAAAGGCCCGAAGATACTTTGTATCCAGACTCACGAGAGTCTATGAGTGTTTAGACATACAAGCAGAATGGTTAGTCTACTCTTATTTTTATAGAATAGAGTAAAGTTCAAGGTTGAAAAGAAAAAATGTATATAGAAATAGTGGCGGTGGGTTCTCTCGATTCCTTCTGTGAAAGAAAGACAATAAGCTTAGATCAAATAGGAAATAGAGGTATCTGATAGATAGTTATTTATCTTGATGGTATATTTTATGTTTTTTCTTTACTAAGGAAAGGTATCAAAACAAACAAAGGGTCTTACTATTCTTACTCTTACATGTTCCATTAGAGGAGCATTCCTTTGCTATTTCCAAAGAAAAAACGTGTGTATCATCGTATTTGGACTTAAATGTTTCTGGTACAGAAACCCTAACTTGTTACGAGTGTATTCGTTGAATTGGTTTGGTTCATTAACAGTCTTAACTCAGAATCCTATTTTGACTCTGCGCCATTGATTCCACTATGATTATTAATCAATAACAGAATAATTCCTTCATAGAAATAGGGACAAAATTCACATGGATATAGTAAGTCTTGCTTGGGCTGCTTTAATGGTAGTCTTTACATTTTCCCTTTCTCTTGTAGTATGGGGAAGGAGTGGACTCTAGAGCTGGGGGCACTACTAATTGAGTAATCGATTGCTCAATCGAGCTGTATCAATTCTTTATTAGTTATTTTTTGAAGCCTTAAAAAAAAATCTTTTCCAAATTGTACCTGAAAACAGTAATGAAAAATTACCATAATTGTATTTCGAAACTCAAGTCTACGCATGATAGGAGATTTTTTCCAATCCAACCGTTTCCTAAATATTCTATTTTGGTGAATCAACTCTTATCAGAATTATGGATATTACAATAAGAAAAACCAATACCTATTTTTTTTTTTCTTTATTTCCCTTTTTCTTTACTTTTACTCTTCTAAAAGAAAGGCGTTCTGCTATTACGACAATACATATTTTCTTTCTACTGGAAACGAAGCGATTAGTGATTGTCCAAAAAGGTTCTACACATAAATGACACATAATAAAATTAGATCTTTTTTCCATTGAGCAATTCACATATCACACATTTAACATTTGTTTTAGACCCCTAGAAATGTTTTTAGGCTTTTTTTTGACTCATTTCGTGTTTAAGCATGAAAAATGGACAAAGTCTATACTTCTTTTCCAAATAAAATTCGAGGAAGTTACCATATAACTCCGCGGATCGCCCATTAATTGTGACTTGTTGAGATGGGAAATCAAAATAAAAGAAATAGAGCTATCTATATGTACATATTGTAATTTGATCTATATGAAGCCTATATTCGTATACAATACAACTCTATATAATTATATAATAAAAAATAGTACCTAATAAGCCAGTGTGGTAGAAAGAACTATAGTTCTTTCTACCACACTGGCTTATTAGTATTAGATACTTAGTAAGATACTTCTGATTCTAGCCCAATCATTTCATTTAAGACTTAGAGTTTGAATCCTTTTTTCATTTCTTAAATCATTGATAAGAATTAATAATTCAAATTAATCATTTTGACTAACTGTTTTTACATAGATGATAAGTAAAAAAGCAGTAGGAACTAGAATGAACAGTGCAGTAGCAATAAGTGCGAGAATATTGACTTCCATAATCTAATCTTCTTTTTTTTTTGTTTCGCAATAACTCGGGATCTAATCCCATAGAGATGAGAAATTTGATTCTTGTAAATTCAATTGCATCCTGATGATACTAAATGAGATCCATATTATGAATAACAATTTCTGATCTATCAAACGAATTCATCGTCGAAAATTGAATAGTATAACATAGGAAGATCTTTTATCCATACTAAATAAAAAATACCATTTTAGATTGTATCAGAAATACCCGCCGTTAGATTTTCGTCTCCTTTTTTCATTTTTTCTTTTCTATAACTTCACCTAGCATCTTCCTTATACAACTTTCCTACTTATACATATACAAGGAATTATGTACATAAAATTATGAAATATAATTATGAAGTATCATATGATATAACCAATATTCTCTGGGTCATACACAGATCCAAACAGTATAAGTGAGATAGAAATAAGAAGGGATTAAGTATAAAAAATCGAATATTCGAACAAATGAAATTTACTAAGAATAAGAAAGGGGACGTTGCTTGGTTGGTCTTTTATTTAGTATCCTGGATTGGGATT